GCTAGCGTAGCTTAATTAAAGCATAACTCTGAAGATGTTAAGATGAGCCTTAAAAAGCTCCGCGGGCACAAAGGCTTGGTCCTGACTTTACTGTCAACTTTAGCTATATTTACACATGCAAGTATCCGCACCCCTGTGAGAATGCCCCACAGTTCTCTACCCGAAAACAAGGAGCCGGTATCAGGCACACCTTAAATTAGCCCATGACGCCTTGCTTAGCCACACCCTCAAGGGAATTCAGCAGTGATAAACCTTAAGCCATAAGTGAAAACTTGACTTAGTTAAAGCTAAGAGGACCGGTAAAACTCGTGCCAGCCACCGCGGTTATACGGGTGGTCCAAGTTGACAGACACCGGCGTAAAGCGTGGTTAAGAAATATTGAAACTAAAGCCGAACGCCCTCAAAGCAGTTATACGCATCCGAAGGTATGAAGCCCCACCACGAAAGTGGCTTTACAAAGTCTGACTCCACGAAAGCTATTAAACAAACTGGGATTAGATACCCCACTATGCTTAGCCGTAAACATTGATAGAATTATACACAACCTATCCGCCCGGGTACTACGAGCATTAGCTTAAAACCCAAAGGACCTGGCGGTACTTTAGACCCCCCTAGAGGAGCCTGTTCTGTAACCGATGGTCCCCGTTAAACCTCACCCTCTCTTGTTTTCCCCGCCTATATACCGCCGTCGTCGTTTACCCTATGAAGGACTCACAGTGAACAAAATTGGCACCGCCCAAAACGTCAGGTCGAGGTGTAGCATATGAGAGGGGAAGAAATGGGCTACATTCGCTAATGTAGCGAATACGAATGATGAGATGAAAACATTTATCTGAAGGAGGATTTAGCAGTAAGCGAAGGACAGAGTATTTCGCTGAAGTAGGCTCTAAAGTGCGTACACATCGCCCGTCACTCTCCCCAGGCTTGTTTATTAAATAACTAAAACACTACAGTTGCATAAGGGGAGGCAAGTCGTAACATAGTAAGCGCACCGGAAGGTGCGCTTGGAGAAACCAGGGTAAAGCTAACAGAGTGTAGCACTTCCCTTACACCGAAGAGAAATCCGTGCAACTCGGATTACCCTGACGCCAATCAGCTAGCTCAGCCAGTAAAAGCAACAACCAAATATTAATACCCCCACATGCACCACCCACCCAACAACAAACCATTTTTCCCCCTTAGTATGGGCGACAGAAAAGGAATATTTGAAGCGATAGAAAAAGTACCGCAAGGGAACGCTGAAAAAGAAATGAAACAACTCAGTATAAGCCCAAAAAAGTAGAGATCTCAACTCGTACCTTTTGCATCATGATTTAGTGAGTAATACCCGAGCAAAGAGTACTTTAGTTCTGAACCCCGAAACTTGGTGAGCTACTCCAAGACAGCCTATTAATAGGGCAAACCCGTCTCTGTGGCAAAAGAGTGGGAAGAGCTTTGAGTAGAGATGACAGATCTACCGAACCGAGTTATAGCTGGTTACCTGAGAAATGGATAGGAGTTCAGCCTCCCGGCTTCTCTCTTCACCATGGTTTCACCCTTACTGACGCCCAAGAAGCCGCGAGAGTTAATCAAAGGGGGTACAGCCCCTTTGAGACAAGACACAACTTTCCCAGGAGGGTAAAGATCATATTTAAACAAGGTATCACGCCTCGGTGGGCCTAAAAGCAGCCATCCCAACAGAAAGCGTTAAAGCTCGAGCGTTCTCCATCCGCCCGTATATTTAGATATCTTATCTTAGCCCCCTAACAATACCAGGTCACCCCATGCGTACATGGGAGTGTACATGCTAATATGAGTAACAAGAGAGCATTAGACTCTCTCCTTGCACACGTGTATTTCAGAACGAACTCGCACCGAGAATTAACGGCCCCAAAAGAAGAGGGGACTGAAGAACAAGAAGGCAACCAGAAAACCATTCAATAAAAACCGTTAACCCCACACTGGTGTGCTATTAAGGAAAGACTAAAAGGGGGAGAAGGAACTCGGCAAACATAAGCCTCGCCTGTTTACCAAAAACATCGCCTCTTGCAATGAAGTATAGGAGGTCCCGCCTGCCCTGTGACTCTAAGTTTAACGGCCGCGGTATTTTAACCGTGCGAAGGTAGCGCAATCACTTGTCTTTTAAATGAAGACCTGTATGAATGGCACAACGAGGGCTTAACTGTCTCCTTCCCCTAGTCAATGAAATTAATCTCCCCGTGCAGAAGCGGGGATACATACATAAGACGAGAAGACCCTATGGAGCTTTAGACACCAAGGTAAATCATGTCAAGCCCTTCCACCTCAAGGAATTAAACCAAATGAGCCTTACCCCCTGTCTTTGGTTGGGGCGACCACGGGGAAATAAAAAACCCCCGCGTGGAAAGGGTGTACTACTCCTACAACTAAGAGCCTCAGCTCTAGTTAATAGAATTTCTAACCAACAAGATCCGGCAGAGCCGATCAACGAACCGAGTTACCCTAGGGATAACAGCGCAATCCCCTTTCAGAGGCCATATCGACAAGGGGGTTTACGACCTCGATGTTGGATCAGGACATCCTAATGGTGCAGCCGCTATTGAGGGTTCGTTTGTTCAACGATTAAAGTCCTACGTGATCTGAGTTCAGACCGGAGTAATCCAGGTCAGTTTCTATMTATGTTATGCTTTTTTMTAGTACGAAAGGACCGAAAAGAAGAGGCCAATACTTTAGGCACGCCTCACCTTCCCCTATTGAAGTCAACTAAAATAGGCAAAAGGGCATGCCCCTTCTAGGCCCGAGATAACGGCAAGTTGGAGTGGCAGAGCCCGGATATTGCGAAAGACCTAAGCCCTTTGAACAGAGGTTCAAGTCCTCTCTCCAACTATGATCTCTACCCTTATAGTATATGTCTTAAACCCCCTGGCATTCATCGTCCCCGTCTTACTTGCTGTCGCCTTTCTTACCTTAATTGAGCGAAAAGTCCTGGGCTATATGCAATTACGAAAAGGTCCTAACATCGTCGGCCCCTACGGGCTTTTGCAGCCTATCGCAGACGGGGTGAAACTCTTCATCAAAGAGCCCGTCCGCCCCTCCACTTCTTCCCCGGTACTATTCCTTTTGGCCCCTATACTAGCCCTGACACTTGCTCTTACCCTTTGGGCCCCAATGCCCCTTCCATACCCGGTAATCGACTTAAACTTGGGGGTACTTTTTATTCTCGCCCTCTCGAGCCTCGCAGTATACTCAATTTTAGGCTCAGGTTGAGCCTCTAATTCAAAGTACGCACTTATCGGAGCTCTTCGAGCTGTCGCGCAAACCATCTCATATGAGGTCAGCCTAGGGCTGATTGTACTAAACGCAATCATCTTTACCGGGGGTTTTACATTACAAACCTTTAGTGTCGCGCAGGAGGCAGTTTGATTGGTTATCCCAGCTTGGCCCTTAGCGGCAATATGATATATTTCCACACTCGCGGAAACAAATCGGGCCCCCTTTGACTTAACAGAGGGGGAATCAGAACTAGTCTCAGGGTTCAACGTCGAATACGCCGGGGGACCATTTGCCCTGTTCTTTTTAGCAGAATACGCGAACATTCTGCTAATGAATACGCTTTCCGCCACTTTATTTCTAGGCTCAACTAATATCCCCGGAGTGCCAGAACTAACCGCTACTAGCCTTATAATCAAAGCATCCCTTCTGTCCATTATGTTCCTTTGAGTGCGAGCCTCTTACCCTCGCTTCCGGTATGACCAATTGATGCACCTTATTTGAAAAAATTTCTTGCCTATCACATTAGCTTTAGTGATTTGACATTTATCCCTACCCATCGCGCTTGCAGGCTTACCCCCTCAGCTATAGTACAGGATTTGTGCCTGAAACCTAGGGGCCACTTTGATAGAGTGAACTACGGGGGTTAAAATCCCCCCAAATCCTTAGAGAGAAGGGGTTCGAACCCTACCTAAAGAGATCAAAACTCTTTGTGCTTCCGCTACACTACTTCCTAGTAAAATCAGCTAATTAAGCTTTTGGGCCCATACCCCAAAAATGTTGGTTAAAATCCTTCTTTTACTAATGAATCCATACATCTTAGCCACCCTTATATTTGGATTAGGCCTTGGTACCATAATTACTTTCGCGAGTTCCCACTGGCTTCTTGCATGAATGGGCTTGGAGATGAACACCCTTGCTATTATCCCGCTTATGGCGCAAAGTCACCATCCCCGAGCGGTAGAAGCTACTACTAAGTACTTCCTAGCACAAGCCACGGCTGCTGCCATACTTCTATTCGCAAGCACTACCAACGCTTGGCTCACTGGACAATGGAACATCGAACAGATGATCCACCCCCTCCCAACTACCCTGATTACTCTAGCACTCGCATTAAAAATTGGACTAGCTCCTGTCCACGCCTGATTGCCCGAAGTACTACAAGGCTTGGACCTTACCACAGGGGTTATTCTTTCTACCTGGCAGAAACTTGCACCCTTCGCTCTACTTGTACAGCTCCACCCCTCCGACTCCACCATCCTTATGGCCCTCGGACTCACCTCGACCCTCGTTGGGGGCTGAGGAGGACTAAATCAGACCCAACTCCGGAAGATTTTAGCATATTCTTCAATTGCACATCTCGGATGGATGATATTGGTTCTACAATTCTCCCCTTCCCTCACACTTTTAACACTCGTTACCTATTTCATTATGACCTTCTCCACATTCCTCGTATTTAAGTTAAACAAAGCAACGAGCATTAATATATTAGCCACTGCATGAACAAAAACCCCAGCGTTGACCGCCATGACACCGCTAATTCTTCTATCACTAGGGGGCCTCCCGCCACTAACAGGGTTTATGCCAAAATGATTGATTTTGCAGGAACTAACTAAACAAGATCTTGCACCCGTACCAACCATTGCTGCACTAACTGCCCTCCTAAGCCTCTACTTCTACCTTCGGTTATCGTACGCAGTAACCCTTACTATGTTCCCTAACAACTTCTCTGGTACCACCCCCTGACGCCTCTATTCGCATCAGCTGACCCTTCCAGTTTCGCTGTCGCTTATCGCCACTCTCGCACTGCTGCCACTCACCCCAGCTGTGACAGCATTATTAACTCTTTAGGGCCTTAGGATAGTACGAGACCAAGGACCTTCAAAGTCCTAAGCGAGGGTGAAAATCCCCCAGCCCCTGATAAGACTTGCGGGATATTACCCCACATCTCCTGCATGCAAAACAGACACTTTAATTAAGCTAAAGCCTTTCTAGACAGGTAGGCCTCGATCCTACAAATACTCAGTTAACAGCTAAGCGCTCAAACCAGCGAGCATCCGCCTACTTTCCCCGCCTCTAAAAAGAGGAAGGCGGGGAAAGCCCCGGCAGGTCTTAGTCTGCCTCTTAAGATTTGCAATCTTATATGTTGAACACCTCGGAGCTTGGTAAGAAGAGGGCTTAAACCTCTGTATGTGGGGCTACAATCCACCGCTTACTCAGCCACCTCACCTGTGGCAATCACGCGCTGATTTTTCTCAACCAACCATAAAGACATCGGCACCCTTTATCTAGTATTTGGTGCATGAGCCGGCATAGTAGGGACCGCCCTAAGCCTGCTTATTCGGGCTGAACTAAGCCAACCTGGGGCTCTCCTTGGAGACGACCAGATCTACAATGTAATCGTTACGGCACACGCTTTCGTAATGATTTTCTTTATAGTAATACCAATTATGATTGGGGGCTTCGGAAACTGACTTATCCCCTTAATGATCGGTGCCCCCGACATGGCATTCCCTCGAATGAATAACATGAGCTTTTGACTCCTCCCGCCTTCCTTCCTCCTACTTTTAGCCTCGTCTGGGGTTGAAGCAGGGGCTGGAACCGGTTGAACAGTCTACCCTCCTCTAGCTGGCAACTTAGCCCACGCCGGAGCTTCAGTTGACCTAACTATTTTCTCGCTACACCTGGCGGGGGTTTCTTCGATTCTCGGGGCTATTAACTTTATTACTACAATTATCAATATGAAGCCAGCAGCTATCTCACAGTACCAAACACCCTTATTTGTTTGAGCCGTTCTAATTACAGCCGTCCTACTTCTATTATCACTTCCAGTTCTCGCAGCAGGAATCACGATGCTACTCACTGACCGAAATTTGAATACAACTTTCTTTGACCCTGCAGGCGGGGGAGACCCAATTCTTTACCAACATCTATTCTGATTCTTCGGCCACCCAGAGGTCTACATTCTAATTCTACCAGGGTTCGGAATAATCTCACACATTGTTGCTTACTACTCAGGCAAAAAAGAACCTTTCGGATACATGGGAATGGTTTGGGCTATGATGGCCATCGGCCTGTTAGGCTTCATCGTATGAGCCCACCACATGTTCACTGTGGGAATGGACGTTGACACCCGAGCATATTTCACATCTGCTACAATAATCATTGCCATCCCGACAGGGGTAAAAGTCTTTAGCTGACTAGCTACCCTCCACGGAGGTTCTATTAAGTGAGAAACCCCCCTCCTATGAGCACTTGGGTTTATTTTCTTATTCACAGTCGGAGGACTAACTGGTATCGTCCTAGCAAACTCCTCGTTAGACATCGTGCTCCATGATACATACTACGTTGTTGCACATTTCCACTACGTCCTCTCAATGGGTGCTGTCTTTGCGATCGTAGCTGCTTTCGTACACTGATTCCCGCTGTTTACGGGCTACACCCTACATAGCACATGAACTAAAATCCATTTTGGGGTAATGTTTATTGGGGTAAATCTGACCTTTTTCCCGCAGCACTTCCTAGGGCTAGCCGGAATGCCTCGACGATACTCAGACTACCCAGATGCTTATACCCTTTGAAATACAGTCTCTTCTATTGGGTCATTAATCTCCCTCGTGGCAGTAATTATGTTCCTGTTTATTATCTGAGAAGCCTTCGCCGCCAAGCGTGAAGTGCTCTCAGTAGAGATGACAGCAACCAATGTAGAGTGACTACACGGGTGCCCTCCGCCATACCACACATTCGAGGAGCCTGCGTTCGTCCTAGTTCGGTCCGCCTAACGAGAAAGGAAGTAATTGAACCCTCGTAAGTTGGTTTCAAGCCAACCACATGACCACTCTGTCACTTTCTTTATGAGACCCTAGTAAAATGGTATTACGCTGCCTTGTCAAGGCAGTATTGTGGGTTTAAGCCCCACGAGTCTTTTAACTAATGGCACATCCCTCACAACTAGGATTTCAAGATGCAGCTTCACCTGTTATAGAAGAACTTCTCCACTTCCACGACCATGCCCTAATAATCGTCTTCTTAATTAGTACACTGGTTCTTTACATTATTGTGGCCATGGTCTCAACTAAACTCACTAATAAACATATTTTGGATTCCCAAGAAATCGAAATTATTTGAACAATTCTCCCTGCTGTTATCCTTATTCTCATCGCTCTCCCTTCACTTCGGATCCTTTACCTTATGGACGAAATTAATGACCCCCACCTTACAATCAAAGCTGTGGGACACCAATGATACTGAAGCTATGAGTACACAGACTACGAAGACCTCGCATTTGACTCGTATATGATTCCGACACAAGACTTAACCCCTGGGCAGTTCCGACTGCTTGAGGCGGACCACCGAATGGTAGTCCCAGTTGAATCACCAATCCGAGTCCTTATCTCTGCGGAGGACGTCCTTCACTCCTGAGCAGTCCCCTCGCTGGGAGTAAAGATGGACGCAGTGCCTGGACGATTAAACCAAACAGCCTTTATTGCATCTCGCCCGGGGGTATTCTACGGCCAATGTTCTGAAATCTGCGGGGCTAACCACAGCTTTATGCCTATCGTGGTTGAAGCAGTTCCCCTGCAGCACTTTGAGAACTGATCCTCTCTAATACTTGAAGACGCCTCGCTAAGAAGCTATACGGGTAAAGCATTAGCCTTTTAAGCTAAACTAAGGTGATTCCCAACCACCCTTAGCGTCATGCCCCAGCTCAACCCTGCACCCTGGCTTGCCATCCTCGTCTTCTCTTGATTAGTCTTCCTAATCATTATTCCCCCTAAAGTTATAGCCCACACCTTCCCTAACGAACCCTCCCCTCAAAGCACCGAAAAGCCTAAGGGCGAGTCTTGAAACTGACCATGACATTAAGCTTCTTTGACCAATTTATAAGCCCCGTATTCCTGGGCATCCCTTTAATAGGGCTAGCCCTTACTTTACCCTGACTTCTTTTCCCAGCCCCCACTACCCGATGACTAAACAACCGGGCCCTTACACTGCAAAATTGATTCATAGCACGATTTGCATATGAACTGTTTATGCCAGTGAACCTCCCAGGTCACAAATGGGCCGTCTTGCTTACCTCTTTGATGGTATTCTTGATCTCGTTGAATATGCTAGGGCTCTTACCGTACACTTTTACGCCCACCACACAGCTGTCATTAAATATAGGCCTTGCATTCCCCCTTTGATTAGCAACAGTCATCATTGGTATGCGAAACCAGCCGACGGAAGCCTTAGGACATCTCCTGCCTGAAGGCACCCCTACACCTCTTATTCCTGTCTTAATTATTATCGAAACAATTAGTTTATTTATCCGACCCTTAGCCTTAGGGGTGCGACTAACAGCAAATCTAACGGCTGGCCATCTTTTAATTCAACTAATCGCTACAGCTGTCACAGTACTACTACCTATTATACCAACCGTAGCCCTTCTTACAGCAACAGTTTTATTCTTACTAACACTCTTGGAGGTTGCGGTCGCAATAATTCAAGCTTACGTGTTTGTCCTCCTTTTAAGCCTCTATCTACAAGAAAACGTCTAATGGCACACCAAGCACACGCATACCATATAGTTGACCCCAGCCCCTGACCTCTCACAGGGGCAATCGCTGCCCTATTAATAACATCAGGCCTTGCTATCTGATTTCACTTCCACTCTACCACCCTTATAAGCTTAGGCTTAGTACTGCTACTTCTGACCATGTACCAATGATGACGGGACATTGTTCGGGAAGGAACCTACCAAGGACATCACACACCCCCTGTCCAGAAAGGGTTACGGTACGGTATAATCTTATTTATTACATCAGAAGTTTTCTTCTTCCTCGGATTTTTCTGAGCCTTTTACCACTCAAGTCTAGCGCCCACACCTGAACTAGGGGGCTGCTGACCACCCGCGGGCATCACCACACTAGACCCCTTTGAAGTCCCACTGCTTAACACCGCAGTGCTTCTGGCCTCCGGGGTAACAGTGACATGAGCACATCACAGCATCATGGAGGGCGAGCGAAAGCAAGCTATTCAATCTTTAACACTAACAATTCTTCTCGGGTTCTACTTTACCTTCCTCCAAGCGCTTGAGTACTATGAAGCCCCTTTCACAATCGCAGACGGCGTTTATGGGTCCACATTCTTTGTAGCAACGGGCTTCCACGGCCTTCACGTGATTATTGGCTCTACATTCCTGGCTGTTTGTTTACTCCGACAAATCCGCTACCACTTTACCTCAGAACATCATTTTGGATTTGAAGCAGCTGCTTGATATTGACATTTTGTAGACGTCGTCTGATTATTCCTATACGTCTCTATCTACTGATGAGGATCTTAATCTTTCTAGTACCAACTTTAGTATAAGTGACTTCCAATCACCCGGTCTTGGTTAAAGTCCAAGGAAAGATAATGAACCTAGTCACAACAATTATCCTGATTGCTGCTGCGCTTTCTACCATCCTGGCCCTTGTATCGTTCTGACTCCCCTTAATGACACCTGACCACGAAAAGCTCTCCCCCTACGAGTGTGGGTTCGACCCCCTAGGCTCTGCTCGTCTACCATTTTCCCTTCGCTTCTTCTTGGTTGCGATTCTTTTTCTCCTTTTTGATCTCGAGATCGCACTTCTTCTTCCCCTTCCCTGGGGAGACCAGCTACCCTCACCCCTAACCACATTTTTCTGAGCCGCTCTTGTACTAGCACTGCTGACATTAGGCTTAATCTATGAATGACTTCAAGGGGGCTTAGAGTGGGCTGAATAGACAGTTAGTCTTAATGAAAACACTTGATTTCGGCTCAAGAACTCCTGGTTAAAGTCCATGATTGTCTAATGACACCAGTTCACTTCGCTTTCTCCTCAACTTTTATGCTAGGCTTAGTCGGCCTAGCATTCCACCGAACCCATCTCCTCTCAGCCCTTTTATGCTTAGAGGCTATGATGCTTTCGCTTTTTATTGCTCTCTCTATTTGGGTCCTCCAGCTAGACTCAACCAGCTTCTCTGCTTCCCCTATACTTTTACTAGCCTTTTCAGCTTGTGAAGCCAGCGCCGGTTTAGCTTTACTGGTAGCCACCTCCCGCACCCACGGGAGCGACCGACTACAAAACCTTAACCTTCTACAATGCTAAAAATCCTCATCCCTACACTGATGCTCGTCCCAACGGCCTGACTGGCTAGCCCTAAATGACTATGGCCAACCGCCCTAACTCACAGCCTTATCATTGCTGCATTCAGTCTCTTATGGTTGTGTAACGTTGCCGAAACAGGCTGAACCTCTTTGAACTTGTACATGGCCACAGACCCTTTATCTACCCCTCTTCTGGTCCTGACTTGTTGACTACTCCCGCTCATAATTTTGGCCAGCCAAAACCATACCTCCCATGAACCTATTAACCGACAGCGAACATATATTACCCTTCTGACATCTCTGCAGACTTTCCTAATCCTGGCCTTCGGGGCAACTGAAATTATTATGTTTTATGTTATATTTGAAGCTACTCTTATTCCAACATTAATCCTGATCACGCGCTGAGGTAATCAAACCGAGCGCCTAAATGCTGGCACATACTTTCTGTTCTATACACTCGCGGGATCACTTCCGCTACTAGTAGCCCTCCTTTTACTCCAAAATAGTACAGGCACTCTCTCACTCCTCACTCTTCAGTACTGCAACCCGTTCCCCTTATACTCTTACGCCGATAAACTATGATGGGCAGCCTGTTTGTTGGCGTTTCTAGTTAAAATACCTCTTTATGGGGTACACCTTTGGCTCCCCAAAGCACATGTCGAGGCCCCTATCGCAGGGTCCATGGTGCTTGCAGCGGTTCTACTTAAGCTTGGGGGTTACGGAATGATACGAATAATAGTTATGTTAGAGCCTCTCACGAAAGAGTTAAGCTACCCTTTTATCATCTTTGCCCTATGAGGCGTTATCATAACGGGCTCAATTTGCCTCCGCCAGACAGACCTCAAATCTCTAATCGCCTACTCATCAGTTAGTCATATGGGCCTAGTAGCAGGGGGCATCTTAATTCAAACTCCTTGAGGGTTCACAGGGGCCTTAATCCTGATAATTGCCCACGGTTTGACTTCCTCCGCACTATTCTGCCTAGCGAACACTAACTACGAACGAACCCACAGCCGTACTATAGTGTTAGCACGGGGCTTACAAGTAGCACTCCCCCTTATAGCAACATGATGATTCATCGCAAGCCTAGCTAATCTGGCACTGCCCCCTCTGCCTAATTTGATGGGTGAAATTATAATTATTGTTTCTTTATTCAACTGGTCCTACTGAACCCTCGCCCTCACGGGGGCAGGTACTCTTATCACCGCGGGCTACTCCCTTTACATGTTCTTGATGACACAACGTGGCCCTTTACCCGAACATATTATCGCATTAGAACCCTCCCATTCACGGGAGCACCTTCTCATGGCCCTTCATCTGCTGCCACTCATCCTACTTATCCTGAAGCCCGAACTAATCTGAGGCTGAGCCGCCTGTAGATATAGTTTAGTACAAAATATTAGACTGTGGCTCTGAAGACAGGGGTTAAAATCCCCTTATTTACCGAGAGAGACTCGCCAGTAGCGGAAACTGCTAATTTTCGTAACCTTGGTTGAACCCCAAGGCTCACTCGAGTCGCTCCTATAGGATAACAGCTTATCCACTGGTCTTAGGAACCAGAGACTCTTGGTGCAAATCCAAGTAGCAGCTATGCACCCCCCCTCGTTAGCGATAGCAACCAGCCTAATTATTATCTTTTCACTACTGATTTACCCTGTACTAACGACCCTCTCCCCCCGCCCGCAAGACCCGAACTGAGCGGTTACACAGGTTAAAACTGCAGTAAAACTAGCATTTCTCGTCAGCTTACTCCCGCTTTTCCTGTACTTAAACGAAGGCGCAGAGACCGTGATTACTAACCTAAGCTGAATAAAAACTATCACATACGACATTAATATTAGCCTAAAGTTTGACTTTTACTCAACTTTTTTCATACCCGTCGCGCTCTACGTCACCTGATCGATCCTTGAGTTCGCATCATGGTATATACACTCTGACCCCCTTATAAATCGCTTTTTTAAATACCTTTTGGTGTTTCTTATCGCCATGCTTATCCTGGTTACAGCCGGCAACATATTCCAACTATTCATTGGCTGAGAGGGAGTAGGGATTATATCATTCCTTCTTATTGGCTGATGACATGGACGAGCAGACGCCAACACGGCGGCCCTCCAAGCAGTCGTATATAACCGAGTCGGAGATGTCGGGCTCATCCTTGCCATGGCATGAATAGCAACTAACCTCAACTCTTGAGAAATAGACCAAGTGTTTGAGGTATCAAAGGGCTCCGATATGACCCTTCCGCTTATCGGCCTGATCGTGGCAGCGACTGGGAAATCTGCCCAATTTGGACTTCACCCCTGGCTGCCCTCCGCTATGGAGGGTCCTACGCCGGTATCTGCCCTATTACACTCGAGCACCATGGGTTGTGGCCGGAATCTTCCTCTAGTTCGAATGAGCCCACTTTTAGAGACCAATCAGGTAGCTTTGACACTCTGCTTGTGCCTGGGGGCTCTAACAACCCTCTTCACGGCCACTTGCGCCCTAACTCAGAACGATATTAAGAAAATCGTTGCCTTCTCTACATCAAGCCAGCTAGGCCTTATGATAGTGACCATCGGCTTAAACCAACCCCAACTCGCGTTCCTACACATTTGTACACACGCATTCTTCAAAGCTATGCTTTTCCTTTGCTCAGGCTCTATCATTCACAGCCTTAACGATGAACAGGATATCCGCAAGATGGGAGGCATACATCGCCTTACCCCCTTCACTTCTTCATGTCTTACAATCGGCAGTCTCGCCCTGACGGGTACCCCTTTCTTGGCAGGCTTCTTCTCTAAAGACGCCATCATCGAAGCCTTAAACACATCACACCTTAACGCCTGAGCCCTAACACTAACCCTCATCGCCACTTCGTTCACTGCCGTCTATAGCCTCCGGCTCGCACTCTTTGTCGCAGGGGGCCTCCCACGGTTCTTGCCATTTTCCCCAATTAATGAAAACAGCCCCGCCGTTATTAACCCAATTAAGCGTCTCGCCTGAGGAAGCATTGTCGCTGGTCTTTTAATTACATCTAATATCACCCCTTTAAAGACACCAGTTATGTCCATACCCCCTCTGCTCAAGCTAGCGGCCCTCCTAGTGACAATTCTTGGACTAATCACTGCCATGGAATTAGCGATACTTACTACCAAGCAACTTAAACCCACCCCCCTCCTCACCCCCCATCACTTCTCCAATATGCTAGGCTTCTTCCCACATATTACTCACCGCCTCATGCCTAAGCTCAACTTAATCCTCGGCCAAACCGTTGCTAGCCAGATGGTTGACCAAACCTGATTGGAGAAAGTCGGCCCTAAAGCTATCGTCTCATCTAACGTACCACTTGCTACTGCAACAGCTAATACGCAACAGGGTATAGTTAAAACCTATCTTGCACTATTCCTCCTAACATTAACACTTGCCTGCCTACTGGTCTCTTTCTAGACTGCTCGTACAGTGCCCCGGGCTAGCCCTCGTGTTAATTCTAACACCACGAATAACGTGAGCAGTAGCACCCACGCGCTGATTACCAGGATCCCCCCTCCCGCCGAGTACATCAACGCAACACCAGCAATGTCCCCACGAAACATGGACACCTCCTCCATATCATCCCCACACACCCAGGAGCTTTGATACCACCCCCCTCAGAGAAGTGCACACGCCACCATCACCACCACCATGTACAGCACCATATCTACTATGACCGCCGGACTCCCTCAACTTTCGGGGTAAGGCTCTGCAGCTAAAGCTGCAGAATACGCAAACACGACCAACATCCCCCCCAGGTAAATTAAGAACAATACAAGTGACAAGAAAGAACCACCGTGGCCCACCAGAACCCCACACCCTATTCCTGCTACTACCACCAACCCTAACGCAGCAAAATAGGGCGCAGGGTTAGAAACCACCGCAACTAATCCTAAAACTAAACCGAATAATAATAGACACATTAAATAAGTCATAATTCTCACCTGGATTTTAACCAGGACTAATGATATGAAAAACCACCGTTGTTATTCAACTATAAGAACTTAATGAACCTTCGAAAGACCCACCCCTTATTAAAAATTGCAAATGACGCACTGGTTGACCTGCCTGCGCCAGCCAACATTTCGGTTTGATGGAACTTTGGTTCCCTCCTCGGCCTCTGCCTAATTACACAAATTATCACAGGGCTCTTCCTTGCTATACACTACTCGCCTGATATCCACTCGGCCTTTGACTCAGTCTCCCATATCGTACGAGACGTGAATTCAGGTTGAATGATGCGAAGCCTTCACGCGAACGGGGCATCCGCCTTCTTCGTCTGTATCTACCTACACATTGGCCGCGGCCTTTATTATGGCTCTTACCTATATAAAGAGACCTGAAACATCGGGGTCGTCCTCCTGCTTCTAGTTATGATGACAGCGTTCGTGGGCTACGTTCTTCCCTGAGGTCAGATGTCGTTTTGAGGTGCCACTGTCATCACCAACCTTTTATCAGCATTCCCTTACATCGGCACAATACTTGTCGAATGAATCTGAGGCGGATTTTCCGTGGACAACGCCACCCTTCACCGGTTCTTTGCGTTCCACTTCCTGCTTCCCTTTATCGTTGCGGCCGCAACAGTTTTGCACTTACTTTTCCTGCACCAAACGGGCTCTAATAATCCGCTAGGCCTAAACTCCAACTCTTACAAAATCTCTTTCCACCCATACTACTCATACAAGGACCTCTTAGGTTTCGCCGTCTTATTGGTTACAGCTGCCCTCGTAGTGTTTTACGCACCTAACGTCTTTGGTGACCCAGACAACTTTACCCCTGCGGACCCAATAGTCACCCCACCCCACATTAAGCCAGAGTGGTACTTCCTCTTTGCTTATGCCATCCTGCGCTCCATCCCTAACAAGCTCGGCGGTGTCCTAGCGCTTTTCGCCTCCATCCTTGTGCTTATAGTGGTGCCTTTTGTACACACCTCAAAACAGCGATCTCTAACATTCCGACCAGTCTCTCAATTCTTGTTTTGAGTACTAGTTGCGGACGTCATGGTTCTTACATGAATTGGAGGGGTCCCAGCAGAGCAACCTTTCATTATCATTGGACAAGTGGCATCGGTCGTTTATTTCTCGGTTTTCCTCATCTTTTTCCCACTCGCAGGCTACCTAGAGAACAAAGCCTTTGGATGATCATGCACTAGTAGCTCAGCATCAGAGCGCCGGTCTTGTAAACCGGATGCCGGAGGTTAAAATCCCCCCTTTTGCTCAAAGAAAAGAGATTCTAACTCGTACCCTTAACTCCCAAAGCTAAGATTCTAAATTAAACTATTCTTTGAAACCCCCCAGCTAGATCGCCGCGCCCGCCCGCGCCCGAACTAGTAAAATAATTGTACTAAATACATGTATGTATTATAACCATACATAGAATTTAACCATACATATATCAACATAAACATAAGATGCTACATAAAGCATTATATGGTATGGGTAACATATATAGATATCTAGGATAAGCGACATTTAAGACCGAACTCAACTCTCATAAGTTGAGTTATACCAGGACCCACCAAATGGTAGGTCTTAAGAATCTTAATGTAGTAAGAGCCGACCAACAAGCTCATTTCTTAATGCATACGTTTAATGAACGTGAGGGACAATTATCGTGGGGGTCCCACACAGTGAACTATTACTGGCATTTGGTTCCTATTTCAGGGCCATCAATTGATATTATCCCCCATTCTGTCCTTGAACGTTGCATAAGTTAATGGTGGCGACCATACGACTCGTTACCCACCATGCCGGGCGTTCTTTCCATCGTGCAAAGGGTTCTCTTTTTTTTTTTCCTTTCACTTGACACTTCAAAGTGCACACGGTAATGTTATACAAGGGAGTACATTTCCTTGGTAGCGTAAAAACTGTCCGAGTTTTAAAGACTTTCAATAGAGACTTGCATAAGAGGATCTCAAGAGCATAATATATGATATTTAATCGAGAGATCTCTAAGATTCCCCCCTGGGTTTAAACTCGGTAAACCCCCCTACCCCCCTAAACTCGAGACTTATATATGATCCTGAAAACCCCCTGCAAACAGGAATGCCTCGAGTGGGTAATTTCATGCCCAAAATGTGTTTATATACATTATTATAAATATTTCATGC